CTTTTTACGAGACTGATATCGAGAAATTCGATAGTCTAAAAATTCATTTCAGCCAATTGAACCTTTTCGAACTGTTTCTTTTTAAGAACCAAAAAAATTTGTGCTAAAATAACAGATGCAAAGAAGAACAAAAGGCCTTGGACACGTAATGGATCTTGAAGTACTATTTCTGCATCTCCCTGACCAAATCCACCCACATTGGGATTACTCGTTAATGGTTGATCAAATTTGATGGATTCACCCTCTGAAACAAGAAGTTCTGGTCCTGGAGGGATAATATCAACTACTTGACGTCCATCGGATGGATCTGTTATGGTTATTTCATATCCCCCTTTTTCTTTTCGTAAGATTTTACTTATTATACCCGCCCCTGTAGCATTCGAAACTGTATTGTTACTTTTGTTTCCGTCGGGATAAATCTGACCCCTTCCTCGATTCCCACCTACATATATAGGATATTTTAGGAAGTGAACGTCTTTCTTAGTCGCCGGATCGGGGGAAAGAATAGGAAAGGTGATTTCACTATATTTCTGACCGGGGACAGGCCCTATCACAAGAATATTCTTTTTATTAGGACGATAGCTCTGAAAAGACAAATTGCCTATCTTTTCTTTCATCTCGGGAGAAATACGATCGGGAGGAGCTAATTCAAATCCCTCCGGTAAAATAAGAACAGCCCCCACATTCAAACCCCCTCTTTTCCCATTAGCAAGAACTTGTTTCACTTGCTTATCATACGGAATTCGAACAACTGCTTCAAATACAGTATTAGGAAGGACCGCTTGTGGAACCTCAATATCCACGGGCTTATTAGCTAAATGACAGTTGGCACATACAATACGCCCAGTCGCTTCTCGTGGATTTTCATAACTCTGCTGCGCAAAAATGGGATATGCGCTTGAAGTGGATATCCTAGTTATGATATATATAATGAGCGATACGGAAATAGATCGAGTAATCTGTTCCTTTATCCAAGAAAAAATATTTTTAGTTTGCATGGTCTAATCATTGATCCGAAAAATTTATACAATAAATTGGGTAGGTCACTAGTATAGTTCCCTATCCACGATTTTGTCTATTTACTGGAATAGTTTTACTGGAATACTATGGGATGAAATCTCCCGAGCGTTTTTAATGCTTATGTATAACTACAAAGTAAGAACCATTCTAATTTATTAAATGAATATCGGGGGGTCGTTTATCAATCGTTCATCGAATGATAAATAACTACAAGTGACGGAGATATACGATTTAAATAACGGAAAATCCAATATTTCAAAATAGTATCCAGAATAACTGGAAAAGTGGAAACAAGACCAGATATAATTTGATCGTTATGAACAAATCCAAAATCTTTATAAACAGAACCAATCATTAGTTCCCAACCGTGAGGTGAATGAAATCCGATACATAAATCGGTTAATAAAAGAATCGAAAAAGCTTTTACCGTATCACTTAAGTTATATAGGAATTCCTGAGCCCACGAGTTAAGAATAGCAAGTTCTTCACTACCTAAAAGAGAATAACCGCTTAGAATAACAAAAGAGATTATATTTGTCGAGAAGTGCAAAATCGTATGGATACGATCCTCGTTGTGTATCTTGATTAATTGGATCGTTTCTTTGTGGATTCCTATACGAAGCTTTTGTAGATATGTCTCGGAGTATTCCTTGATCATTTGGTCCAAGAAGAAGATTTCCTCTAATTCTATGAACTTTTCTAGAATACTTTTTTCCTGGAGATCATTTAAAAAAATTTCGGATTGACCAGTATTCCACCAACCAGTAACCAAATATTTAAATGAGAGATAAATCCACCAGGGCAAAAATACTATAGATGCAAGATACAAAAGAGGAGTGAATGCTTTCTTTTTTGCCATTTTTCACCTGTGAATTTTGAATTAACCCACTTCATTTGTCGACTCTATATGATCGAATATTTCTTTCAAGTAGAAGTTCTAGATAAGGTATCAACCTATGAATCTATTTTATTTGTGCTCTTGTTTGAACCTAGAAACAATACAGAAATAAACTAAGACTCCGCTAGTTCGAATTTCGAGTGAAGAAACAATCCAAAATAGTGTTTACAGATATTTTGAGGCAAGGGAACTCCTTTTCTATCAAAAAAAATATCCAATATTTCAAAAAGATTCCACCAATTCGTCCTAGTCAAGAATAGAATAATTGAGAGAAAGATAGAAAGTATAATGTGATGATCAAAAAAATGATCGGCAAGACAAACAAGACAGAAAAGGGCCGGTTATCATTATTACGATAACCTTTTGTTGGTTAGTAAAGAACACAAATGAAAGGATAAAAGGGGATAAAAAAAGGAAAAAATTTACAAGATATGATATATCTGCATCTAAAGTATCACTTCCAACAATAGTAACAACTTAAACAAGAGCAATTTTTTTCTTTCGGTAGTTCAATTTCTTATTTGTTTCAATTGAGTTGCATAGATTTGGAATGCATTTGGATATACGTAAACAAAAGTTTTGTTTTATGGTGGTTCCGTATGCATCGGCTTTGGCTCGACTGAACGTTTTAAGGAAACTACTGAGAAAACATTCGTCCTTCAGCCCAGTTTTTTCTCAAAATCAAAAGACTTCAATAGGTACGCGCAAGAAATAGGCCAATTGCGCAGCTTTTTGTTCAATTTCTCGTGGAGTCAAATTCTCATCAGTACGAGTCAACGGAATAGCTCCCCGGCCTCTGATGTCCATATAAAGGACAGGACGAGCATAAATACCCTCTTTAACTTCTATTCGAACGGATTGAATATCCTTTATAAGGAATCGGAGGAATATGCGACGATTCTTTCCAGGAAATCCCCAACGAAAAATACACACTATTCCCTCCTTTCTATCGAATCGATCATACCCACTCCCTACATTCCAAGAAATTGTGCACCACAAATAGGAACTAATAAATAGACCCGCGATCCCGTAGAAAGACATCACAATTGCTTGTGGAAAAAAAATGATTGGCTGATACGGAACAAAAGATATCACATTTCTACCAAGATAACTGGAAGTTGCAGCCAATAAGAATCCTAATGAACCTAAAAAAACGATAAGGGCCCAGCAAAAATTACTTAGTTTTCGAGACCCCGTTATAAGTTCTATCCATATATGTTCTGATCGCCAACTCATACTTGATCCGATTGTATTTTATTGGAATTGAGAGAATACCCTTTCCTTTTTTATTTCCAAAGGAACTTTCATCAACTAGTACTAGTTTGATGTGAACTAGCACTAGTTTGACGTGAAGCTTTAGGAATTATTCATCAAATTGGTTCGATCTAAAATAATAACATTCCCTTCATAGGATCCCAATATACAATATACATATGGATCTACCAACTTTCTATTTTAGGTATCCAAAAATCCTGATCTATCTGAAACTGGTTAGGATTCATTTATCCATAGATCGTTTTCATTTTCTGCAGGTTTTTTCTTTTCTGTTCGGTGGAAATCACACATTATACTATATTGCACAACCAAAACATCTGTGTTATGCTACAGTTTCAAAACAAAAACAGCCGAGGTTGTATTCTCTCGGATCTAAACAATCTTATTTTTTTGAATATGAAGAAATAAAGAAGCCATTGCAATTGCCGGAAATACTAAGCCTACTAAAGGCACAAGAATAGGGGGAAGATTGAAAGTTGTCATAAAATGGTACCTCGATTTACTATATTGTACCTGTTATTATTTTTTTAATATTTTTTATTTATTTATATTAATTATAATTAATAATTAGTAATTAGAATTCATTATAATTCCGAATTGTGATTATTATGAATTCGTAGTTATTATTAATTAATTCAAAATGTAATTATTAATTAATTCAAAATGTAAAACTAAATAAATGGACTTATTTACCTTTCTATATGAAAGAGTATGATAATCAATCTTAATTAGTTTTCTGTATTTCTTTGTGTTTTGTTCTTGTCTTCTAATTAATAATTTAATTAATAATTAATTTTTACAAATTATCGAAAGATTCGTTAGAATGCGCCACAAGCGGGATTCTTAGTAACAATGGGATTTTCGGGAGATCGAGAAAGATACAAAATTCTATAAAATTCTATATCTATCTTTTCTCTATTTGATTGGAATTTCATTATATACGTAAGACGAAAGTCGTCTTGTTTGCCCAATTTCCCGAAAGGAAGAACTCACACTTTTATCTTATTGTTGTTGTTATCTGATTGTTATTGATAGAGACTTCTTAATTTAGTAATCAGGAATCTAGGTAAAAAAGGAGTTATCCGCAACTTTTGATTCTTTCGATAATTCGATCTTAGGTCACTAAAGAAAACTCCACTCTTATTTACTTTGATTCTGATAAGTTAACTGCTTGTTTGCTACAATTAAGATAATTGAACTTAGTGCACCCTACTCGATGGAATTAGGAAAGAAGGCGTGCAGTTTAAATAACTCACCCAGAACGCTTTTTAAAAGATTACGTGGTACGATTAGATCAAATAAGCCCTTCTGGAATAAATATTCAGATACTTGTGAACCCTCGGGCACTGTTTTACTCAATGTTTGTTCAATTACTCTTTTACCCGCAAATGCAATGTAGGAGTTGGGTTCGGCAATAATGATATCTCCCAACATACCAAAACTAGCTATTACCCCACCAGTAGTAGGAGATGTAAGGATTGAGACAAAAAATAACTTTTTATTTGATTGATAATCATATAGGGCAGACGATATTTTAGCCATTTGCATCAAGCTCAAACTTCCTTCTTGCATGCGTGCCCCCCCCGAAGCGCACACTATAATAAGAGGTAGAAATCGATTGGTGGCGTACTCGATCAAACGGGTTATTTTCTCCCCGACTACCGATCCCATACTACCCCCCTGAAACTGAAAATCCATAACTCCAAGTGCTACAGGAACACCGTTTAGTTGACCTATGCCCGTTTGAACAGCCTCAGTTAATCCTGTTTTTCGTTGATAAGAAGCAAGCCGATCTTTATAACGGTCC